TTCTACCGAACTGAACTAAGAGCGCTTTCTTATCAGAATTTTTTTGAACCCCAATACACCTTGCATGTATATATATAATATAGCGTTTCTAAACTAAAAATGAAAGAAAGATTATGTATGTCCAATTTAATTGATCTCAATTTATTCCTCCTTACTGCTCATAGGAGAACTAAAGTAAAAGTATAGGTAGGGATGACAGGATTTGAACCCGTGACATTTTGTACCCAAAACAAACGCGCTACCAAGCTGCGCTACATCCCTTTCAATTGGTCTACAGTTTCATTGTAGAGAATCCCTGTCTTCTTTTCCATAGTGTTATTTCTTCCATTGATATACATAATTTTTATTGTCATTTCTTCTTTTTTTGGGGGGGCTCATGTCATATAACATATTGTATAACATATAATAAAATAATAAAAGACTTATCTATACCCATATGAGACGTTAAAAACAAAAAGAAGGAGGATTTACAATGCGAGATCTAAAAACATATCTTTCCGTGGCACCAGTACTAAGTACTCTATGGTTCGGATCTTTAGCAGGTTTATTAATAGAGATCAATCGTTTATTCCCCGATGCGTTGACATTCCCCTTTTTTAAATTTTAGTTATTGATACGGGAAGGGGATTAGAGATACAATCAAATCAAATAGCTTTAACTAATTAATTGCTATTAAAAAAAAAAAAAGACTAAATCTCAGCGAAAATCCCGGCTTAAATTTATATTCTAATAGAGTGAGAACGGGGATGGAAATGTGCTCCTAGGTCAACAGTATCATAAAAAATAGTTAAATAAGATACTGTACTGCAATTAGAAATATAGTTTGAAATAATTGTATTCCTTATTATTTATTATTTTTTGACTATTACTCTAGTGATTGCAACGAAATCTTTCATAATTCGATTTAGAGTTAGCAACTTCTATTTTTTCTTTGTTCCTTTCTTATTCGCTTCAGATTGAAAAAATGGAAGAGTTGAGCGAATCAAAAACCAAAGGGGGTTCATGGCCAAGAGTAAAGATGTCCGAGTAACGGTTATTTTGGAATGTACCAGTTGTGTCCGAAACGGGGTTAATAAAGAATCAACGGGCATTTCCAGATATATTTCCCAAAAGAATCGACACAATACGCCGAGTCGATTGGAATTGAAAAAATTCTGTCCCTATTGTTACAAACATACGGTTCATGGGGAGATAAAGAAATAGATCGAATGCAGGTCTGTTTGTCACTCTTCCAAGGAACATCAAAAATGACATATTATATATATAATATATATTTTAATATAACTAAAGTAAATCCTAATTTCTATTTCCGTATTTCTTCTATTTCAGTCGGATCTAAAAAAAAAAAGAATTAGAACTCAGAAATAGGATTTTCAGGGATAAGGAACAAACAAACCATGGATAAATCCAAGCGACCCTTTCTTAAATCCAAACGATCTTCTCGTAGGCGTTTGCCCCCGATCCAATCGGGGGATCGAATTGATTATAGAAATATGAGTTTAATTAGTCGGTTTATTAGTGAACAAGGAAAAATTTTATCTAGACGCGTGAATAGATTGACCTTGAAACAACAACGATTAATTACTATTGCTATAAAACAAGCGCGCATTTTATCTTTGTTACCTTTTCTTAATAACGAGAAACAGTTTGAAAGAACCGAGTCGACCGCTAGAACTACTGGTTTTAGAACCAGAAATAAATAGGCTTACTCTTCAATCAAATCAAAATTCCAATATGCTATGAACTCAAACCCAGATGGATATTTTGTTCTAAAAATAATAAAATCTAAATTAAATTTTCGTGTTGTAATAAAAAAAAAAGAATCAAAGAATCGGGGAAGAATCAAAGTTTTTTTGTTTGAGCGCGTTAACTCATTTTGACGACTTTATCATCTTATCAATTTTTTCTTATACTAATTTATACTCTATCTTCCCGGAGTTCATTCTCCGGGGAATGTCATTTAAGTTTTTCGGTAAATTCCTTACAATCCTTTTCCTCTATGATCTCATTAGAAATCATATAAAGACAATTCCTATTTAATATAGCTATTTGTGCAAGTATTTTACGATTAAGAAGCAATTTACTCTTGTACAGATCATTTATAAATCGACTATAACTATAGGATACTTTATTTTCGCGAATTACTGCATTTATCCGAGTGATCCACAAACGACGAAAATTCCTCTTTTGCCTATCTCTATCCCGATGAGCAGAAACCAAAGCTCTTATTTTCTGTTGAGTAATAGTTCGAGTAAGTCTTGAATGAGCCCCCCCAAAGCTTGATGCAAATAAACGGATTTTTGTTCGACGTTTACGAGCTACATATCCTCGTCTAATTCTGGTCATTGAATAAATGAAACTTTGATGAATAACTAATTGATTTCCGTTCTTTTAGTTATTATTTTCCCCTTTACTGGTCGATTAATAACAAAACAGATTCTTCCAATGTATAAAATAAAAATTCCAATGGCTTTGGCTACTATAACCTCCCCGACCACTATATATATTTTTCATTGTAAACATAAAAATCAAATTTAAATGGATAAAGAAATAGTGGTTCCATCGTTTCTATGGTTACTTCTTAAACGGTGAGGTCCTTTCTATACACCGGAACCCCTTCCTGCATTTAATCAATATTCTTGGTAACTTGTACAGTTCACATCCTTTGGCTCTACCCATGAATTATATTATTTAGTAATAGGTCTTTCACAATGAGATCTAACCCATACAGTAACGGTATTTAATTATGAAAGTTAGCTAGGTAGCTGACCCTGTTAGTCCGTTTTTGCAAGAGTGGGAACATTATTTTTCTGCTTATATATTTCCCCCGCTTAATGGATAACCATTTCTTACCAAAGGGGAATTGCTTCTCATCTTAAATTCAGGTGATTGGATTTGCACCAATGGAAACCATAAATTGAATACACAGGGAGATAATGGATCTTTTTGATTTGTAGATAGTGGGTGGAATTCTTCCATTGTACCCTATCCTATTCATATTCTATTTCTATCCTATTCACTGGTCTTGATTGATCACTGATACTGGAAACATACAGTTTGTCTTTTTTTGTGTCCCAGTCCTAGCTCATGATCTAAACGTGTCGCACATACACCCTAGTACATGTTCCTCGGCGCTGAGGACATCCCCGAAGAGCGGGGGATTTCGTGACATTTCTTATTGGCTGTCGTGTGTTTCTAATAAGTTGCTTAATGGTTGGCATGCTGTATCGTATACATAATAGGCTGGTTGAGATCGATCCTAACCGGATGATTATGAATCGCTTTTTTTTTAATCTATTTAATAGAATATTAAAATATTAAACCCGGATAAGAATATAAAGAAAATCGCAACACAACAATAGTAGGGATTTCGGCGAAATCCTTCATTCAACCGCTACAAGATCAACAATTCCATGAGCTTGGGCTTCTGTTGCTGACATAAAAACATCTCTTTCCAGATCTTCGGATACAACCCATAAGGGTTTGCCCGTTCTTTGTACATAAACCCTTGTGATGGTTTCGCGCAGTTTCAGTAGTTCTTCCGCTTCCAAGATAAATTCTCCCGTTTGTGCCTCAGAAAAAGAGGCTGCGGGTTGGTGAATCATTACCCTGATGATAAATAAATGGTTTCTCTATCTTGCAGGATGATGAGGTGCAAAAAAAAAAAAAAGAATTGAAGAACCGTACGGGCATTTTTTGTGCAGTGCATACGGCTCTCTAATGGAATTTACTTTCACCTTACAGCCAATAAAGAGAAAATCTAGGATCTATCAGACGCAGATCGGTAAATGATCCAATTACCACCCTTCCTTTCGGGGGAGTTAAAAAATACTATGATGGTTCCGTTGCTTTATATATTTATTTCGTCTGTGATTCAGCAATCCCAAAGTTTTTTTGAGCTAAGGCAAAAAATGAATCTGTTCTATAAAAAATAAATATTGTTAAAACCCTTCCGGTGTGAAAACAAAAAAAAGTTTGTGACGCTTAAATGGACTACCCGAAGATAAAATCGGAATATCTTATTATCTCATACTACTCTTTCGATACATAATTTAATGTAAAAAAAAAGAGAGTTTTATCATATCAAATTTGAAGTGCCATGCTATTATTACTTAATATTCCTGCTAAGGCATAGTATTTTTTTCTTTCAAATAAAAAACTCAATGGCGCCAAGCGTGAGGGAATGCTAGACGTTTGGTAATTTCTCCTCCGACCAGGATAAAGGATCCCATTGAAGCGGCCAATCCCATGCATATTGTATGTACATCTGGTCTTACAAATTGCATAGTATCGTAAATAGCTACTCCGGGTATTACCCATCCTCCGGGAGAATTTATAAACAAATAGAGATCTTTGGTATCATCCTCTATACTGAGATATACCATAAGACCAATAAGTTGATTTGAGATCTCACTATCAACCTCTTGGCCTAAAAAAAGCAATCTTTCTCGATAAAGTCGGTTGATTAGGATAAAAAACTATCCCTTAGGAACCGTACATGCACCTTTTGAGGCATACGGTTCAAAAAATAGCGGAAAAAAGATCAATGTATAAGATTCCAGCCCCTTTATTTTGGCTTAGAGTAGGTTCTATCTAACTTTTAACAAAGGAACCCTTTTTTTTTTCATAAAATAAGTTTTTGCTCGTTTTCCTATAACCTATAATACGAAATTCATTACACTTATCAAACACACTTCTCATTGATATATTGTTTCATCGAGATCCAATCCAAATTACGATGTAATTTTCTTGTTCCTGAAGGGGTCCCTTCCATTTTTTTAGGTTTATGCTCTACTCCAGGTAAAGATTTCCGCGATTTCGATTTGCACATATAGGATAAATGCTCCCAATACCACTTCTTTTTTTAATTCATTTGATGCCTTTCTTCCGTCAAATATTTGAGGTATTCAGCATATTATTCTATTCGATTAATTAACACTTTGAGATCACTCCTCTTTCTAATTTAATAATAAAATCGTTTATGATACAAGTAGTACGCCGATCTATTACTAATTGGGTTTTTTCTAAACGGAGCCTGGATACTTCATTTTCTTGGTCCAACCAAGCCAACCATAAATAAGTTTTATTGAGATGGTAATATTAATCTGGATCCCCCCAAAACGGATCTAATTGCACTGCACCTCACGCGCCAATTTTAAAATAAATTGATTGGGTGAAACAAGGGATATCTCAATCGAGGGAGAGAACGGGGAAATCCCATATGACCCAATATATCTGACAAGCCGCACTATACGTCAACCCAAGATGCATCTTCCTCTCCAGGACTTCGAAAAGGTACTTTTGGAACACCAATAGGCATTAAAAAAAAATGAAGTACTATATTTCACTTTGATGTGGAAACGTAATAATGGGTTTAATTGTCTTCATAAAAATTGGCCGTTATTCATTTTAGCCATGGTCAGAAAGGAAGACAGAATTAATAAAGTAACTAAAATTATTCCAAATAGGTCTTTCGAATGATGACTAAGTATGGATGGATTCACTCATAGAAAATGGGCTCAACCCACCATTGCGTATTGGGGCTTATCGGGTATAGAATAGATCTGCTTCTCTTTGTTCCTACGAACAGAATTGTTTGATTATTGCCAGCAGAAGAGAACAAATATTATCTCCTGCTCGGAGAGAATCCACTGAAGGGGGGAGGTCCATAGTATCGTTTTAAAAATGCAATAAAGTTACATAGTCTTTATCTTTCTTTGATAAAAAGGGGTATTTCCATGGGTTTGCCTTGGTATCGTGTTCATACCGTTGTATTGAATGATCCCGGTCGGTTGATTGCTGTCCATATAATGCATACAGCTCTGGTTGCTGGTTGGGCCGGTTCAATGGCTCTATATGAATTAGCCGTTTTTGATCCTTCTGATCCCGTTCTTGATCCAATGTGGAGACAAGGTATGTTCGTTATACCCTTCATGACTCGTTTAGGAATAACTAATTCATGGGGTGGTTGGAGTATCACAGGGGGGGCTGTAACGAATTCAGGCATTTGGAGTTACGAAGGTGTGGCCGGAGCGCATATTGTGTTTTCTGGCTTGTGCTTCTTAGCAGCTATTTGGCATTGGGTGTATTGGGATCTAGCAATATTTACTGATGAACGTACAGGAAAACCGTCTTTGGATTTGCCCAAGATTTTTGGAATTCATTTATTTCTTTCAGGGGTGGCTTGTTTTGGTTTTGGCGTATTTCATGTAACAGGTTTGTATGGCCCTGGAATATGGGTGTCCGATCCTTATGGACTAACTGGAAAAGTACAATCTGTAAATCCAGCGTGGGGTGTGGAAGGTTTTGATCCGTTTGTTTCGGGCGGAATAGCCTCTCATCATATTGCAGCGGGTACATTGGGCATATTAGCGGGCCTATTTCATCTTAGTGTTCGTCCGCCTCAACGTCTATACAAAGGATTACGTATGGGCAATATTGAAACCGTCCTTTCCAGTAGTATCGCTGCTGTCTTTTTTGCTGCTTTTGTAGTTGCTGGAACTATGTGGTATGGTTCAGCAACTACCCCCATCGAATTATTTGGTCCCACTCGTTATCAATGGGATCAGGGATACTTCCAGCAAGAAATATATAGAAGAGTTAGTGCTGGACTCGCTGAAAATCAAAGTTTCTCAGAAGCTTGGTCTAAAATTCCGGAAAAACTTGCTTTTTATGATTACATTGGGAATAATCCGGCAAAGGGGGGGTTATTCAGAGCGGGCTCAATGGACAACGGGGATGGAATAGCTGTTGGATGGTTAGGACACCCCATCTTTAGAGATAAAGAAGGGCGTGAACTTTTTGTACGTCGTATGCCTACCTTTTTCGAAACATTTCCAGTTGTTTTGGTAGATGGAGACGGAATTGTTAGAGCTGATGTTCCTTTTAGAAGGGCAGAATCAAAGTATAGTGTTGAACAAGTAGGTGTAACTGTTGAGTTCTACGGCGGCGAACTTAACGGAGTTAGTTATAGTGATCCTGCTACTGTTAAAAAATATGCTAGACGCGCTCAATTGGGTGAAATTTTTGAATTAGATCGTGCTACTTTGAAATCTGATGGTGTGTTTCGTAGCAGTCCGAGGGGTTGGTTTACTTTTGGACATGCTTCGTTTGCTTTGCTCTTTTTCTTCGGACACATTTGGCATGGTGCTCGAACCTTATTCAGAGATGTTTTTGCTGGTATTGACCCAGATTTGGATGCTCAAGTAGAATTTGGCGCATTCCAAAAACTTGGAGATCCAACTACAAAAAGACAAGTAGTCTGATATAATATAACATTGTTATCGCATCTTTCGAATCGACTTTTTTTTCTTTGACTTTTGCTCTTTCTTTAGGTAGGAGATGATCCAAAATAAACAGGTATGGAAGCTATAATTGTAAACCACGATCGAATCTATGGAAGCATTGGTTTATACATTCCTTTTAGTCTCGACTCTAGGGATCATTTTTTTCGCTATCTTTTTTCGAGAACCCCCTAAAGTTCCAACGAAAAAGGTGAAA